GGGGGTAATCCAATATCATATGGATAATTTAAACGGATGAGATATTCTGCAAATCATTTCTACATTTCTTATAGTAAACAAATAAAAACTTATTGTATATAAAATAGAAAAAAAAAGATAAAATAAAAAATAAGCATTTAGGTATGCGTAAAAATAGATTCTAATCCGCGCCGCTTTTCAACCAAACAAGTAAATTTTTAGTAATATTGAAAAATAAATAATATAAATTAAAAGTGGAAGTTAATTGAATAATAGAAGAAGAAGCTCCATTTACTCAATGAATGACTCCCCTCTACAACTTTTTGTTTGTCTACTACTTCTTATTTCTTATGTTTTTATTTATTTAAAATAATGAATGTATGAATCTAAACAAAAGATTTCCGATATATCCGGAAAAGAAGAAATATTAATCTTTGGTGAACAAGAGAAAAAGCATTATTATTTCGATACAAGACGACACAAGAAAAAGGAGTTCTACCCTTTCTTGTGTCGAATAGAAGATTAGGAAGACTTATAATCCTTCCTAGAGGTACCTGTTCCTTTCATTTCATTTATCCAGTCCTTGTCTTGTATCTTCTTCCTTTGTTTTTGTATACCTATTGGCTAGTGCCTAGTACTAAAAATGGAATACAAGTAATGAATTCCATAGATCTCGCAAAAATACTATAAACAAAAAACAAAGCAAAGTAGGTTTAAGGAAGTTTACAGAAATACATATTTCATTTTTTTGATCAACAAGAATTCGGCGCTTTTTATCAACTTGATGGTAAGGAATTTCTGGATCTAGAAATTCATTTCATATAATTGAACCTTTTCAAACTGTTTCTTTTTAAGAACCAAAAAAATTTGTGCCAAAATAACAGATCCCAAGAAGAACAAAAGCCCTTGGACGCGTAATGGATCTTGAAGCACTATTTCTGCATCTCCCTGACCAAACCCCCCTACATTAGGATTGCTTGTTAATGGTTGATCAAGCTTGATAGATTCACCCTCTGAAACAAGAAGTTCTGGCCCTGGAGGTATAATATCAACCGCTTGGTGACCATCCGATGCATCAACTATGGTTATTTCATATCCCCCCTTTTCTTTACGTACTATTTTGCTTACTATACCCGCGGATGTAGCATTATAGACTGTATTGTTACTCTTGCTCCCATCAGGATAAATCTGACCCCTTCCCCTGTTCCCACCTACATATATAGGATATTTTAAGAAATTAACGTCTTTCTTTGTAGCAGGGTCGGGGGAAAGAATGGGAAAGACGATTTCACTATATTTTTGACCTGGAACAGGACCTATCACAAGAATATTTCTTTTATTAGGACGATAACTCAGAAAAGACAGATTTCCTATCTTTTCTTTCACCTCGGGAGAAATACGATCGGTGGGGGCTAATTCGAATCCCTCGGGTAAAATAAGAACAGCCCCCACGTTCAAAGCCCCTTTTTTACCATTAGCAAGGACTTGTTTCACTTGCATATCATAAGGAATTCGAACAACTGCTTCAAATACAGTATCAGGAAGTACAGCTTGCGGAACTTCAATATCCACAGGCTTATTAGCTAAATGGCAATTGGCGCATACAATTCGCCCGGTTGCTTCTCGTGGATTTTCATAACTTTTCTGCGCAAAAATGGGATACGCATTTGAAATGGATGCTCGAGTTATTACATATATCATGATCGATACAGAAATAAATTGAGTCATCTGTTCCTTTACCCAAGAAAAAGTATTTCTATTTTGCATGATCCAATCATTGATCCCGGAATTTCTACAATAAATTAGATAGGTAGCTAGTATAGTTCCCTATCCACGAGTCTGCCATTGTACTGAAAAAATTCGACGAAAACAGGACGGAGGCCTTGAAAAGTATAAAGAATGAGAAAAATAAAAAATGCTCTTTTTTTACGTGAAAAAACTTTTTGATTGATATCAGGAAATCAAATAAGTTTATCATTCATTCATTGAATGATAAATGACTACAAGCGAAGGAGATACGCGATTTAAAAAACGGAAGATCCAATATTTCACAATTGTATCTAGAATAACTGGAAAAGTGGAAACAAGACCAGATATAATTTGCTCATTATGAGCCAATCCAAAATCATTGTAGATCGAACCAATCATTAGTTCCCAACCATGGGTTGAGTGAAATCCAATCCATAAATCAGTAACTAAAAGAATAGAAAAAGCTTTTATTGTGTCACTTAAGTTATAGAAGAATTCCTGAATCCAAGAATTCAGAATAACAAGTTCTTCATTACCCAGAATAAAATAACCACTTAGAATAGTAAAACAGATTATATTTGTCGACAAATGCAAAATGATATGGAGATGATATTCATTATGTGTTTTGACCAATTGTATCGTTTCTTTGTGTATTCCTATACGAAGCTTTTTTATATGCGTCTCTGGGTATTCTTTTATCATTTCATCCAACAAGAATAGTTCTTCTAATTCTAGGAATTTTTCTAAAACATTTTTCTCTTGAATATCATTCAAAAAATTTTCGGATTGCCTAGTATTCCACCAATGAATAATCCAAGGTTCCAGACTTTTTTGAAATGAGAGAGAGATCCACCAGGGCAAAAATATTATAGATGCAAGATACGCGAGGGAAGCCAATGCTTTCTTTTTTTTCATTTTTTTTTTTCTCTGAATTGTTAATGAACTGCTTCATTTGTCAACTTTATCTGATCTTATATTTCTCTAAAGCACGAGTTCTATAACAAGGTATCGAACCTATGGATCTATTCCCAGTTTTTTGTAAAAATGTAGTCCTTAGATCTAGAAAAAAGAATATAGAAATAGAATTAAGGATCCCGTTTCGGATGAAATATATATATTTATAATAGAATTAAGTAAATTCTAAGTAAATGGGATTTCCGAATATCTCAATTGGATAAATCCGAACGAATTTGTTCCTTTTGATAAAAATTCAAAAAACTTCAATTGGTACGCGCAGGAAATAGGCCAATTCGGCAGCTTTTTGTTCAATTTCTCGTGGAGTCAAATTCTCATCAGTACGAGTCAAGGGGATGGTTCCTTGGCCTCTGATTTCCATATAAAGAATACGACGAGGAAAAAGACCCTCTTTAACCTCCATTCTGATTGATTGGATATCTTTCATAAAGAAGCGAAGGAAAATGCGACGATTTATTCCGGGGAATCCCCAACGAAAAATACACATTATTCCTTCTTTTCTATCGAATCGATCATAACCACTACCTACATTCCACGATATTGTGCACCACAAATAGGAACTAATGAATAAACCCGCGATCCCATAGAACGACATCACGATCCCTTGTGGAAAAAAAATAATTTGTTGAGAAGGAAATCCAGGTATCAGATTCCTACCAAGATAACTAGAAATTCCAACCACTAAGAATCCTAGTGAACCTAAAAAAAGAATAAAGGCCCAGAAAAAATTACTTGCTTTTCGAGACCCTGTTATAAGTTCTATCCATATATGTTCTGATCGCCAGTTCATACTATACTAGATCCGATTGCATTCGATTGGAATTCAGAAAAAAAAATTGACTTTTCTTGATGCCAAAGTAACTTTCATCAACTAAAACTATTCTGATATGAACCCTTAGGAGTAATTGGTTAGATACATTGACTTTCTATTATAAAAATATTTGCCGATCGTTTTTATAACCCGTATATACATGGATTTATACGGATATCATGTATCCGCATGCATAACAGTTCTTTCCTTTGTATTCGGAAAAAAGGCACATATCATACCGCATTACACTAAACAAATATCTGTACCAAAAAAATATCTGGTTGGCCCCATCAGGTCTAGACAATCTTATTTTTTTGTACATGAAGAAATAAAGAAGCCATTGCAATCGCCGGAAATACTAGGCCCACTAAAGGGACAAAAAAAGAAGGTAAGTAAAGATCTGTCATAGAACGGGTACCTCAATTTCATATTTGTATCTATTATAAATATAAAGATATCATAAGTATATCTATTATATTATATTATAATTATTATAAATAATATTAAGTACTTAATAAGTGCAAGGAATGAGAACTAAATGAAAATTTAGTGTACCTATTCATCTTTCTACACGAATATGTATGACAACCCACTTTAAGTTTAAGAAATTTTATGAATTCTCCCGTCCTTAATACTCTTTCTATCTTACTAATAAAATAAAGAGTTTTTTTTTATTAAAGATAAAGAGTTTATTATAAGTTCGCGACTCTAACTAAACTAATTCAACCCAACAAAAAGGGATTAGATTTCTAATAAAAAATGGAAGTTCTTGGTAGGCAAGGCATAGAAATCACTTCTATTTTTTCTAGATTTTAATATTTTCGTTCTATTTCTATATTATATATATCTATTTTTCAAAGGAAAAAAACCGTGTAGCTGAAATAACTCACTCAGAACGCCTTTTAAAAGATTACGCGGTATGATCGGGTCAAATAAGCCCTTATGGAATAAATACTCAGCTGCTTGTGAACCGTCGGGTACTGTTTTATTCAATGTTTGTTCAATTACTCTTTTACCTGCGAAAGCAATGTATGCGTTAGGTTCAGCAATAATGACATCTCCCAACATACCAAAACTGGCCGTTACTCCACCAGTTGTAGGGGATGTAAGGATTGATACATAGAATAACTTTTTATTTGATTGATAATTATATGAAGCAGAAGATATTTTAGCCATTTGCATCAAGCTCAAACTTCCTTCTTGCATACGTGCTCCTCCGGAAGCACACACAATAATAACAGGTAGAGATCGATTAGTAGCATACTCGATCAAACGAGTGATTTTCTCGCCTACGACAGATCCCATACTACCCCCCAAAAACTGAAAATCCATAACCCCAATTGCTATGGGAATACCATTTAATTGACCTATGCCTGTTTGAACAGCTTCAGTTAAACCTGTTCTTTGTTGATAAGAATCAATACGATCTTTATAAGGTTCCTCTTCTGAATGAAATTCAATGGGGTCCATGGAGACCATATCTTCG